ATCCAGCAGCAATAACGGAAGCGGCAGAAATCAATGGATTCATATTAAGTTCCTCGCACCAAAAAAAAGAAATGGTTAATGATACAATCAACCGATGAATTATTACTTCATTATTCCATCACTTAAGATCTATCCGAAAAAAAAAAAAAAAAGAACTAAGAACTCTGAATTGAAATAATAATATTACTGAATCATCAGAGCTACTTCGATATCTCGTTTTTAGTTCCTATCCGTGGAGTCTTTGTAAATCTATACGGTTCCAGTTCTTCTATTTCTTTGTTCCGAACCATTCCATTCTTTCAATTCTTCGCTCTTTCTCTTCTATATGCATGCTTGACTTCATTTGTTTATTCATTCAATCCACAGTCACAGATAAAACGGAAGGGCTTGCATTGGAATCCGTCTAAATTCAGTGGGATGGGAAATAATATATATGGATAGCCCATATATAACTAGTGAATATCTAATATCACATATACATTGTTTCTTTAATAATGTAAACCATCCGTATCTTCTATTGAACCGGATTCTAGAATCATTCTTCGAAACATATACAGGGATTGGCTTAGAGCCCTTACATATACCCAGCTCGACCCCCCTTACTTTTTTTGAATTCTCTAATATCATACATTTTTTTTTTGCTCCTATTCTAGATCGTATATACCGGTATGAGTTGGGATAAGCTTTTTTTTAAGACCATTTCGGAAGCTAGTCAATGATGACCCTCCATGGATTCACCTATATAAGCTGCGGCTAAAGTTGCAAAAATAAGAGCCTGAATCCCGCTTGTGAATAATCCAAGGAACATGACAGGTATAGGAACCACCGAAGGTACTAAAGAAACAAGAACAACAACTACTAATTCATCCGCTAATATATTCCCGAAAAGTCGAAAACTAAGTGATAAGGGTTTTGTGAAATCTTCTAGGATGTTAATTGGTAAAAGTATTGGAGTTGGTTGAATGTATTTACCGAAATAACCCAATCCTTTTTTGGTAAGACCCGCATAGAAATATGCCACTGACGTAGGTAAAGCTAAAGCAACAGTAGTATTTATATCATTCGTGGGTGCAGCTAACTCTCCATGCGGTAACTGTATGATTTTCCGGGGTAAAAGGGCACCTGACCAGTTAGAAACAAAAATAAATAGGAACATAGTTCCAATAAAAGGAACCCAAGGACCATATTCTTCTCCAATCTGAGTTTTGCTCAAGTCTCGAATGAATTCGAGGACATATTCGAAGAAATTCTGACCGTCGGTTGGAATGGTTTGTGGATTCCGAACAGCTATAGTGGCTGAACCTAATAAGATAGCAATTACAACCCAAGAAGTGATAAGTACTTGGGCATGGACTTGGAAACCCCCTATTTGCCAATAAAAATGTTGGCCTACTTCCACATCGGATATATCGTATAACACTTTTAGTGAGTTGATGGAACAGGGTAAAACATTCATATTGCCCTCTGACATAAATAGAACTTAAAAAGGAATTATTTTGATTCAGCCATCTCGTATCTCTTTCTCAACTCGTCTACTTTGAATCAATCGTATATTTCGGATCCCAAGTGATCACATAATATCCCCAGTGATTTTGATCTCTTTTTTGAGACTCAGGGATAGTAACCGATTCAATCAATTTATGGAGTTTCCAAAGTCATTGACTTATCCTATTATTAATCAACAATTTCTTATATAGCTAGAACCGCCCTCACAAATTGCGGATACTAATTTGTTAAGAATCAATCGGATTGAAGCTATAGCGTCATCGTTCGCTGGAATCGGAATATTTGCGAGATCCGGGTCACAATTTGTATCGATTAAACAAATTGTTGGAATCCCCAAAGTGAGACATTCCCGAAGAGCCGTATATTCTTCTTGCTGATCAACGATGATTACAATATCGGGTAACCCCGTCATATATTTGATCCCGCCCAGATAGGTTTGCAAGTGAGATAATTGCCTCTTCAACATTGCTACATCTCTTTTCGGGAGACAGTTGAGTTTCCCCGTATTTTGTTCCGATCTCAAGTTCCTGAACCTATGAAGTCTCATTTCTGTAGTGGACCAATTCGTTAACATACCACCGAGCCATTTTTTATTAACATAATGACACCGAGCCCTTATTGCAGCTGATGCTACTAAATTGGCTGCTTTATTTTTGGTACCAACTATTAAGAAGTGTTTTCCTATACTTGCTGCATCAAAAACTAAATCACAGGCTTCTGACAAAAAACGAGCGGTTCGAGTAAGATTTGTAATATGAATACCTTTACGCTTTGAAGAGATGTAAGGTGCCATTCTAGGATTCCATTTCCTAGTACCATGGCCAAAATGAACTCCTGCTTTCATCATCTCTTCAAAATTCATGTTCCAATATCTTCTTGTCATTTCTCCCCACATTTTCTCTTTTTTTTTTTTTATTTAAGAGGTACCTGAAATAAATAATTGTTCCGACGGAACCTTCTACCGGAGATTGACCGTTAATACCCAGTCCAAGTC